TTAGTTTTGTTTTATAGTAGATAGAGTTATAGTTTCTGATAGATAGGGCGGCTAATCCATTATTTCTTTCATGGCACCGAGAATGCTAATATTCGAACTGATAGTTCGTAGATGTAACTCTTTGTTCAAACAACTATTCAAGGTTCCTAGAGCTCCTTGTAAGGCTTGTTGGAAAACTCGTTGTCGGACCTGATTAATTGCTTTTTGTTGTTCAAAATGAATGGTTTCATTTTTATAATTTTCTAATCGTTCCAAATTCTCAGAAGCAGCATTAATCAAATTTGATTTTTCGCGTTCTATCTCAGAGTACCCATTCACTCGAAACTCATCTGCCTCGATTTCTACTTTCCGCAAGCGAGTTCGGGCTTTTTCGAGCTGTTCAATGGCTGCTCCACGTAGTTCTTCTGAATTTCGAATAGTGCTCAAGATCCTCTGTTTTCGATTATCTAATAAATCACTTAATGAAAGTAGATTTCCGTCCTATTTATTTCACAACCTTCATGATCTCTTCCCGAACCAAACATGAATCTTTCGATTCATTTGGCTCTCACGCTCAGTTACTTATAGGGCGTTCCTATATCTTTTCATGTAATGAGCCTACCCTTTCCTCTCTGTTCGTATTCCAAGATAGTGAAACGGAAACAAGATCAGGATATTCTGAGGGTTCTTCCGACCAAACAAAATTTTGTAATTGCCAGCAAAGTTGTTTCTTTTTTTGTCTTTTTTCTTCAAATCCAAAAAATTTTCTTATTTTATTGATACTTTCGCTTTATATACATAATAACTATAATATAGGTTGCCGATTCAGCATTGTTTAAACGGGCAGGTGTCTCACCCATTTCCCTTTTCCAGTAAATAGTTCAGTTCAAATCACTTTATTGATATGAGTGTTCTATATCAGATAAATTGACAACTTTTTTGAAGCCGTCTCCTACTAACTCCTACTAACGTAGTGGTAGAAAGAGTACCACGCTGTGTCTTGACTTCAAACGGTTTTGCTTTAACCATGTTAATGATACTACATTATTGGTTTATAGAGAAGAGAGTCAAAGTGGATTTACCAATAAAAAAGTCACGAAATGCTATAGTTCTTACATATGATTTCTTAATTTATTCAGAAGTAATTCGTCGAGATTGTACACCCCCCCCTCCTATAAAAAAAAGTGCAGCTGGTTAGATCCAGCCTTTTTTTTTTGAAATAAACAACTCGCACACACTCCCTTTCCAAAAAAGATCAATACACCAAGCACTACACTTAGATTTATTGGATTTGTTGCTAAAATATCGGTATTAAACCCGAAACTCCCGGCGCATGGCCAGTGACCTAAGGAAACGAAAGAATCGGTTACATTTTTCATATGCTCTCCTCTTATAAATAGAACTAATAAAATCGAACAGAGTTCTGTATAAGTCCGCCGCCACTGTTTGGATTGATTTCTTTTTTTTTTTTTCTGAATTTCCTTATTTAATAAATAGATTGATTTTCTTTTTCATCTATTCGTTATGATACGAATAGTTTCATATTCATTAATATGAATAATTTTATTCATATTAATAATGAAGATTTCAATGAAAAAATAAGATACTTATTGCCTTTCTAACCACACGGAAATCGCGAAAGACCTCATTTGTTACACTGCTTCTTATTAAATTAAATTAAATAATAAAAAAAGAAAGAATTTTCGATTTTCTATTAAAGAAATTCACTAGGGGAGGGGGGGCAAAAGCGGGTGGATCCTCTAATTCCTTATCCTCAAGCTAGCCCTTCCCCTACCTCTAGGGTTAGGGTGATTGTCCCAACGAATAAATAGAAAAAAGAATTCGATTAATTAATTTTAGGGGTAAAGCGTCGGTATAATGCGAAAAGCGGGGGTTCAAGTACATGGCAATAAAATACTAAAATGAAATACGTATTTTTATTTTCAAATTTATAGGATTAAACAAAAGGATTTGCAAATAAAAGGGCTAATGCCACAACCAGTCCATAAATTGTTAAAGCTTCCATAAAAGCCAGACTAAGCAATAAAGTACCTCGTATTTTACCTTCTGCTTCTGGTTGTCTCGCGATACCTTCTACAGCTTGGCCTGCAGCAGTACCTTGACCTACTCCAGGTCCAATGGAAGCAAGCCCTACTGCCAATCCGGCAGCAATAACAGAAGCGGCAGAAATCAGTTGATTCATGGTAAATTTTATTCCTCGTACAAAAAAAGAAATGGTTAATGATACAATCAACCAATGAATTATCGCCTCCCATTTGATTTCATCATTAAGACCTAACCCAGCAAAAACAAACAAGTAGAGGTAACTAAGAACTCAAAACGAAAATGATGCTATTTCTGAATCAGCAGAACTGCTTCGGCATCTTGTTTGTTTATAGTTCCCACTATTTAATGTAGTCTTTCTTTGGAAATCCATATGGTTCCGGTTCTTCGGTTTCTTTATTCCAAAACACCCTTTCATTCGACTTTTGATTTTACTTTTTTTTTGTTCGTTCTCTTCTATATGCTTGACTTCATCTATTTATTATAAAAATACACAGTCAGAGATCAAATAGAAAGACTTCCGATAGACGGATTCATCTGTTTATGGGCAGTCCGTATCTAACTAATGAATTTCGAATATTACATATACATTTGTTTCTTCCATAACGTAAACCGCTCGTTCGATTGAGTCGGATTCTATCTAGTCTTAAAACATTCTTCGAAACAGCCATAGGAATTGGCTTATGCTTATAGACATTACATATACCCAACGAAATCCCTCTAATCAACTTTTTTTGAAATCTTCTTTGTTTGTAAACTCTTCTCTTCCTTTTCTTTATAATTATCACACAATTACAATCCCGCAAAAATATAAACGAATGGGTGGGGTCATTAGCCTAGCTAGAATTGAATGGTTCTATATCAAGATTTTATTATCCAATTGCAGACCATTTTGGTCAATCGTTGAATTCAATTGAAAAAGGAATGTTTCCTTCTATGGAAAGAACGTTGTTTTTGTTTATAAACACATGTTGGAAAAGAAAAAAATAATATAAAAATTGATATTATATGAATCCTAATATCGTAATTGATTCGGCAAATCTGGAAAAAGAATATTTATTAGATTAGGGTGGAAAGATATGATCGAAATATACCAAAAGGGGGGTTAGGAAAAAGATCTTTTTGATCTCTTTCCTTTTTTTACAATTCCCCAATATCGTATATCTTTCTTGTTCCTGCTCTATAGATCGTATCTATCCGATTTTTATACCTATTTTTATATATAAATTCCTTCATTAGATTATCTTGAGTCACGCTTGAGTTTTGGAATAAGCTTTTTTCCAAAACAAAAAGAAACTTTTGGGAAGCTAGTTAATGATGACCCTCCATGGATTCGCCTATATAAGCCGCAGCTAAAGTTGCAAAAATAAGAGCTTGAATTCCGCTTGTGAATAATCCAAGAAACATGACAGGTATGGGAACTACTGAAGGTACTAAAGAAACAAGAACAACAACTACTAATTCATCAGCCAATATATTCCCAAAAAGTCGAAAACTAAGTGATAAAGGCTTAGTGAAATCTTCTAGGACGTTAATTGGTAAAAGTATTGGGGTTGGTTGAATGTATTTACTAAAATAACCCAATCCTTTTTTTGTAAGACCCGCATAGAAATATGCCACTGACGTGGGTAAAGCTAAAGCAACAGTAGTATTTATATCATTCGTGGGTGCAGCTAACTCTCCGTGAGGCAACTGTATGATTTTCCAAGGTAAAAGAGCACCCGACCAGTTCGAAACAAAAATGAATAGAAACATAGTTCCAATAAAGGGAACCCAAGGGCCATAATCTTCTCCAATCTGAGTTTTGCTCAAATCTCGAATGAATTCGAGAACATATTCGAAGAAATTCTGGCTATTGGTTGGAATTGTTTGTGGATTTCGAACCGCTATAGTGACTGAACCTAATAAGATAGCAATTACGACCCAAGAGGTGATAAGTACTTGGCCATGAACTTGGAAACCCCCTATTTGCCAATAGAGGTGTTGACCTACTTCCACACCAGATATATCGTACAGCCCCTTTAGTGTGTTGATGGAACATGGTAGAACATTCATATTACCCTCTGTGACAGAAATAGAACTTTTAAAAAGAATTATTTTGATTCAAACATCTCTTCTCTCATCTCTTCTCTTTCTCGCTTCGCCTAGCATCGTCGATTTTGCATACCAATACCAAAGAATCACATAATATCCCCAGAAATTTTGATCTCTTTTTTGCGATTCAGGATATAGTAACCGATTCAATGAATTAATCTATTGAGTTCCAAAAGTTTATTGACTTATCTTATTATTAATCAACGGTTTCTTATATAGCTAGAATGGCCCTCACAAAGGGCAGATACTAATTTGTTAAGAATCAAGCGGATTGAAGCGATAGCGTCGTCATTAGCTGGAATCGAAATATCTGCCAGATCTGGGTCACAATTTGTATCGATTAAACAAATCGTCGGAATCCCTAAAGTGATACATTCCCGAAGAGCCGTATATTCTTCATGCTGATCAACGATTATTACAATATCAGGTAACCCCGTCATATACTTGATTCCACCCAGATATGTTTGCAAATGAGATAATTTTCTCTTCAACATTGCAGCATCTCTTTTCGGTAGACAGTTGAGTTTCCCCGCCCTTTGTTCCGCTCTCAAATCCCTGAACTTATGAAGTCTCGTTTCTGTAGTGGACCAATTCGTTGACATACCACCGAGCCATTTTTTATTAACATAATGACAGCGAGCCCTTATTGCAGCTAATGCTACTGAATCCGCAGCCTTGCTTTTTGTACCAACTATTAAAAAGTGCTTTCCCCTACTTGCTGCGTCAAAAACTAAATCACAGGTTTCTGATAAAAAACGAGCAGTTCTAGTAAGATTTGTAATATGAATACCTTTACGCTTTGCAGAGATGTAAGGTGCCATTCTAGGATTCCATTTCCTAGTACCATGACCGAAATGAACTCCCGCTTCCATCATCTCTTCTAAATTGATGTTCCAATATTTTTTTGTCATTTCTCCCCACATTTTCTTTTTTTTTTTCAAAGTACCCTGAAAATAAATAATTGTTCCGAAGGAACTTTCTCCAGTAAATAGACCGTGCATCAACGGCCCAGGCCAAAATAAAACGGGGAATATCTTTCCATTTGGTATTATCTTTAATACCAAATCAAACGACTGGTTCAATTCGAATTAGTTAAAAGAAACGAATAAGTCCGCTTTTAGAAATTTGGAATTCCTGTCAAAAATTTCTCTTATGTGTTGTATCATGAAAATTTCTTTTTGTTTTTGGATATGCAAGAACTAAAAAACTCTCTGTGGTGAAACAAAATATTGCTTATTTCCCCCTTAACCAAATTATTCCTTTTTTTTTCCAAAGAAATGTTGTTGTGTTGCCTTGAGCGGCGGACAATTCCTTTGAATCCGGTACCAACGGGTATCATCCCACCCAGAACAACATTCTCTTTCAGACCTTTCAACCAATCAATACGACCCCGCAGAGCAGCTTTTGCTAAAACTCGGGCGGTTTCTTGAAAACTCGCTTCGGATATGAAACTTTGAGTATTCAAAGATGTCCTCGTTAATCCCAATAAGATTGCTCGGTAACAGATTGTTTCTTCCAAAGCGCGCCCTGTCCGCTCTGCTCGCAACAACCCGATTAGTTCTCCGGGTGAAAAAGCATTTGACATTCCATCTTCTGAAACCAAAACTTTTGATGTTATTTGGCGTACAATAATCTCTATATGCCTATTATGGATCTGCACCCCCTGGGATCGATAAACCTTTTGAATCTTATTAACCAAAGAGATACGACTTTGCGCTATGGTTAACTCAGCGCCAATTAAAAATCCCCAAGGAATTCCAAGAATTTTGGTTATACTTTCATTCCAACCCTCAACCCTCTTTTCTAAATTCATCGATATTGAATCAATCGAACGAACTTCCAACACCTGTTCTACTTTTGGAAGACCTTGCGTTATATCACCCGATCTCGATTTTTCGTATATAAATGTAACTAATGTATCTCCTTCGTAAATTATTTCTCCATAATGGCCATGAACGGTTGCTCCGGGAGTGGCCAAATGAGGCTTGGCCGATCTGATTACTAAGGAGTCACCATGAACGGTTACAATTTGTCCCGATTTAATGTGTGATCTATATTTGTATATAGATCCATTTTCATAAAAAAGCTGTCCAAGGCTAATTATTGAGAATGTCTTCTCACAAGAATTGTGATGTAGAAAACACCAATTCAAATCGAATGCATTAAAAATGGTGTTACTACATGGATCGGGATTCAAAATTCTACCCTTTTCATCTATTAAATAATAGAGAACGCCTTGGAAAAGGTTTTTGAAATTGTCAAGTATTAAATATTTCTTTAATAAGATCTGATTATCAGTCAGATAATAGTTTCGTGAATCAAAATTCGTAATTTTAGCTATAGTCCCTAAGGGCCCGAAGGAATTTCTAATCAAAATAGCGGGATCCCCCTTAATTGATTTTTTTTTCCCATTGTCAGATTTCGAACCATTGACTTTGAGGGGACCAACTCGAAAACAATTCGATGATGACAAAATGAGAAGGGATGGTAATTGCTTATTGATATTCAACGACGTATGAATAGTCCCGTGATCTTGAGTAAGAGATTGAATCTTAATCTTGGAATAAAAAGGATTTCTATTGGGGCAATCTGATCCATTATCGGGATTCAATCCGTAGCCTGCCATATCATTTCTTTTTCCAGTATTCAAAACGCGGGGCTTCACTAAATCAACTCTTATGAAATCTCGAATCAGATCATTTGCCCTTACTTCAACAAAGGAAGCACAAACTTCTTCTATAGAACTTGTTTTTTTGTTGTCTTGATCCCACTTCAATACTAAACAAGTTCGAACTAATTGAATACTTGTGTGAGAAATTCCTCGAATGGGTTTGCCATTTCCGTAAAGAATATAATTGACGACTCGGAGTTGTACATTATCCCGTTCTTGCAACGAATCCTGGGGAAAAAGTGTTGCTAAGTTTATGCCATCTGCTATTTCGTATGTAACTACGGGTCGAACCGAAACAAAATACTTTTTCTTGATAGGTGTAACCCGTTGGACATAGATCCAATTTTTCCATTTTTTGGATTCCTTAGAGTTTTTTTTTTCCATTCCTGGCGGTAGCAAGATTCCGCTATGTCGAGAGATTTTATTTGTCTCTCCAGGAAAATGAATATTTCCAGAAAAGATTTTGAGTTCAATCCTTTTTTTTTTTCTCTCCACTCGGACTAATCCACCTACCTGACTTCTTGTATTTAAGGCGATCTCTGTATCGACTCTAATGATACTATTGTTCCGTACCATTATGGACGAAGACCCAGGTAAGATATGCACTTCCTCGGGAATGAAAAAAAATCGATCTACTTTCGTTTGGTATTTCGTCCTCAATTCTTTTGCTCCTCGATATTCAACCAAATCCTCTTTTTTTACAAGAGAATCCACCTCTACGGTCCCATATTTAGTAATTCCCGAGCCGCTTCTTCTGTATCGGGGATCGTCGAAGTAAGCAAGAATACTATTTCTACGTAAAATACCAGTTTTGGGTATTTCAATGGAGATACCAGAATAAGGCATTGGTTCTTTCTCTCCTTCTTGCGAATATTGGAATGGAATGATGAATCTATTTCTTCGCCTCTTCGCCAAGAAATCCGAATTCTCGTGGAGAATGGCAGAATATATAAAATTCCAACAATCGTTGGGTATGCTTTTGTCAGGTCCTGAATAATCAAAAAACCTACCCCCCCTCCCCCCACTGGAAGGATCCGAACTAAACGATTTGCGTCTCACTCGATCATTAGTCACTGAGAAGTCAGAAATTGATCTTTGTTCTAAAGAAAGAGAATAAACATTCATTTGATCTTGATCTTTGTGTAGAGAAAAGAGTGCTCGATTAGATTTGCACGGATTTCCTGATAATATCCATAAATGGCTTGTTTTTGGTAATAGATGAACATTACCATACGTGTATTCGGGGGTATGGTATACATTGGTACTCCAGTGCATTTCTCCCTCTGAATCAGAATAAATATGTTTTTGAACTTTTTCTTTAAAACTTAAAGCGGATGCTCCGGCACGAATCTCAGCAATCACTTGTTCCGATTCTACATATTGATTGTTTTGAACTAAAATTAAACTTTTTGGGGGAATATTCACTTTATGTAGAATATCCCGACTTTCAATAGTTACATAAAGGTCTATATAACATAGAAAGGCAGGATGCCCATGCCGTGTACGTGTGGGATGAACCAAATCCTCATGAAATTTAATTTTTCCATTCGAAGGAGCTCGTACATATTCTGCAGTACCACCTGTGAACACTCCACCGGTATGAAACGTTCTTAATGTTAGTTGAGTGCCCGGTTCTCCAATTGATTGACCCGCAATGACACCCACCGCTTCCCCCAACTCAACTAGGTCGCCATGAGTGGGACTCCGACCATAACATAATCGACAGATCCAAGAAGTGCTCCTACAAATAAAAGGAGTTCGAATATATATTGATTTCGCTTGAAAGGTTATGAAGCGATTGACAAGTCCAATCCCAATATCCTGGTTTCGGGCAGCAATGCACCGTGGACCCATATATATGTCATATGCTAATACATGACCAATTAGTCTTTGGATCCAAATTTTTTCTTCCATACTATTTTGAGGACTCGCCGAAATACCTCGGATAGTACCACAATCGGTTCTACGTACAACAATGTGTTGAACTACTTCAACAAGTCTACGTGTGAGGTATCCAGCATCGGATGTTCGTACAGCAGTATCCACAACTCCCTTGCGAGCTCCGTAGCAGGAAATAATATATTCTGTTAAAGAGAGTCCTTCGCGTAAATTACTTTGAATGGGTAAATCAATCATCTGTCCTTGGGGATCCGACATTAATCCTCTCATACCTACTAATTGATGCACCTGAGATGCATTTCCCCTAGCTCCTGAAAAAGACATTATATGGACTGGATTAGAAGGATCGGTCATTCGAAAATTAGTATGCATTTCTTGTCTCAAATATTCACTTGTAGCATACCATATCTCAATAGATTGACGTAATTTTTCTACAGCGTGTACATTCCCATAATGATGGTGTTTTTCCAAAATCAAACCTTGTTGTTCAGCATCTCGGACTAGCCATCCCTTAGAGGGTATTGTTAAAAGATCATCAATTCCTAATGAAATGGATGTAGCGGTGGCTTGTTGGAAACCCAGAGTCTTTACTTGATCCAGTATATGTGATGTATATGCCATTCCGAAGTGATCTATTAATCTGCTAATAAGTCGTTTCATGGCAGTTCCATCTATCGCTTTATTGTGAAAGACCAGATCTGCCCGTTGTTCCGCCATAAGTACCTCCGTAGTCCGCTTAGTAGGATTCAACAATGAGTTTTGAGCCAGTGGTTCGAAGACTTCCTTTCCTCGATCTTTATTCACATAGAAATTCGGGAATTGTTATAAGGTAACAGTTGAACCAGAGAGGAAAAAATAGCTACAGATAGTACATAATTACCTAGGTACCGCTGTATGAGTAGGCCCGACAAAATCCCTGTATGGCTTCTTCTATTTCTCGATAGAAAGAAATATGGCCAGCAGTGGTTCGAATGTATATACAAAGGATTTCTTTTTTGACACTTTTTACTATTAGATAATGCCTATAAATTTCATGATAGGTACCCAAGGATTCATATTGAACTTCGATTGGAACTTCTCTTAAGGAAATGACACGTTGATCTAGTCGCCACCGGAGCCACAAGGGAGTATCTAAATGGATTCGTTTCTGCCGATAAGCGCCAAGTACATCATAGGAACTACAAAAATAGGGTTCTTTTTCTTTTGTATACCGATATTTAGTATGGTCAACTGTTTCATTTTGATAGTTCCTGCGATTCCATGGATTATACCTATTTGCACAAACACCTTGACGATTTCCGATCGTTAATACATAGAGTCCAATAAGTATATCTTGAGTTGGTACGGAAATAGGACTTCCTATAGCTGGAGACAGGAGATTCATATGAGAAAACATAAGTAAACGAGCCTCCGCTTGCGCTTCCAAAGATAAAGGTACATGAACAGCCATTTGATCCCCATCAAAGTCTGCATTGAATCCCTTACAAACTAATGGATGTAAACAAATAGCACGTCCCTCTACTAAAATGGGTTGGAACGCCTGTATACCTAATCTATGGAGGGTGGGTGCTCGATTTAGCAATACGGGATGACCCTGCATAACTTCTTGAAGTATTTCCCATACAATGGGCTCTTTTTCTCTAATTTTACTTTTCGCAATCCCTATGTTGGAAGCAACGCGCTGCCTTATTAGACCTCGAATTAAAAATGTCTGGAAAAGCTCTATTGCTATTTCTCGAGGCAATCCACATCGATGTAATGAAAGCGAGGGGCCCACGACAATGACGGAACGCCCCGAATAATCAACTCGCTTACCAAGCAGAGTCTCGCGAAATCTTCCTTCTTTCCCTTCAATTACATCTGAAAACGACTTGTAAACTTTATTATAACCATCCCTCATGGGTTGACCGCGAATACCATTATCAAGAAGTGTATCCACGGCTTCTTGCACCAACTTCTCTTGACACATTACTAATTCCCCTGGCGTGGATCTACTTGTTGTTAATAGATCAGTAAGGGTATTGTTCCGATAAATAACTCTTCGATAGAGTTCATTAATATCCGAACTCATTGGCTTACCCCCATCTATCTGAATGATTGGTCTCAACTCGGGAGGAAGAACTGGTAATAGGGACAAAACCATCCGTTCTGGTTCTACATTTGTTCGAATAAAATGTTTAGCTAATTCTATACGTCTAACCAAAAAATCCTTTCGTCTTCCTATTTTTCTATCTTCCCATTCATTGCCAGTGGACCCTTCTTCCCCTAATTCCTTCCATTCCACCAATGAACAATCTATAATAATTCGCAAATCTAGATCGGCTAATTGTTCTCTGATAGCACCTGCTCCAGTAGATATTTCTCGATTTCGAAATGTATCGAAGCCTTGGGTAGTAAAAAAAAGTGGGATGCTATATTTCCGAGATTGGATTTCATATTCGAATAAACCTCGTAATCGTAAGAAAGTAGGTTTTTTAGCTACGGGCCTAGCAAAAGAAAAATCTGGATAGGTTCCCTATGGGATTCCCCCCCTTAAAAATCGGACGTGAGTGTTTCCTCTCATCCGGCTCAAGTAGTTACATCAAATAAGGAAAGGACTTCCTACTTTAAATTTTTTAAAATTTTAAAATTTTTGTTCTAAAGAACCTTATATAGATCTACCCATTACTCAAGTTAGTGGCGAAAACCAACCAATATTTTATTGATTCATTCTTACTTTGACTTTTTGAATTAGTTATTCAATCACGACATAAATGAAATTTCATTGAATTGAGTAGTCTATTTCCCTTCAAATTAAAAACGAAAACCCCCTTCCTTTTAGTTAAAGGGATAACTTGGAACTCATAAGGGATTTACTTGTCTATTTTTTGTTCCGCTCGGTCGTTTAGGTCCCTACTTCACCTCGACGGTTATACCATGATGTCCCTTGAAGCATATATGCGATAGATAGACTCCTGTAACCGTGTTAGATTCGCTTACTTGAAAGGAATCTCTTTCGAAAAGAAATAGAATGGTTAATTCCACGAAAGAAGTTTCTTTGTTAACGAGGTATACCTAGCAATTCCTATTCCTATATTAATTGACCATGGACCAACCCCCCTTCCTTCCTATTTCGATATTTCGAAGTATTGATCACACCCATACATAATTCTGAGCTTCATGTTCCTCCTCTAAAAAGACATGTCAGAGCCGGGGGCATCCCCAATCGGATTGAATGGGATGACAGTTTATCGTCCAAATCTGTAAAATCAAAATTTGGATCAAATCACACATCGCAATAGACTAGGCCTTCTAATTCCTTAAGGGGTTTATCTAACAGATTTGCGATATAACTAGGAAGACGTTTCAAATACCACACATGAGTCACTGGACATGTCAGTTTGATGTATCCCATTTGATATCTTCGTGCCCGAGAATCCGCAAATTCGACTCCGCATTGTTCACAAAAATTCGGGTCTTCTTTTTCATCTCCGATCACTCGATAATTTCCACAAGCACAAATTCCACTTTTTATGGGCCCAGAAATTCTTTCACAAAACAATCCATCCTTTTCCGGTTTATTCGTTTTGTAATGAAAAGTATAGGGTTTTGTCACCTCTCCAACAATCTTGCCATTAGGTAGGATTTTGTTGGCCCACGCACTTATTTGTTGAGGAGAAACTGATCCAATTCGAAGTTGTTGATGTTTATACCGGTCGATCATAGAACAAAAATAATGATTCATTCCGATCAAGCTTCCTTCCTATGAATCTGGAAGTCCTTCTCAGATAAAAGGAAATGATTCAGTTCCAAA